ACTATAATTGAGTTCTATTCCAATAATTCTTATAGTATTAAGGCCCTTTTTTTAGGTTTTTTTCGACTAATTTTTGTCAAAAAAACACAAATTAACGGGAAACCCGTTTGAAGAAAATTCCAATGGGCTTTTATTATAATTACGTAATTTAACGAGGTTTTCCTTAAAAAAAAATAATTCTACCTACAAAAACTTCACCCAAATTCACAAAAATCAACACCAATTTCAATCATAAATAACAAGAAGAAACAGTAAAATGAGAAAAAAAATACACCAAAGTCAACAAAATCAAAGAAAGGCCCCCTCAACCCGGAACAACTAAAAAATACATAAAATACAAGAAAATGCAAAAAAAATGCAGAGCCTGAATTAAAGGATTACCGTGATAGGGTAAAACATGCGAAGCATATCGCCTGCATTAAACCAACTATACTTGACAGAATTAAACTGACACCAAAAACATCAAAAGTTTATGTGCACCATACACCAAAATATATTACAATAGAAAAGTAAGCTAAATAAGCTAATGGGTTCATACCCCATAGATAGAGTGTTCACTCTCTTCTCTAGTGCCCAACAACCCTACAAAAATCCTCCTATCAATAACCTTGATTGGAGGTATTTTGATTTCCATTTCATCCAATTCCTGGCTTGGTGCCTGGATAGGATTGGAAATCAATCTCATATCATTTATCCCTCTTATATCCTCACAAGATGACATCTTCACCACCGAAGCCTCCTTAAAGTACTTTATTATTCAAGCACTGGCCTCATCAGCCCTATTATTTTTGGTAGTAATAGAAACCCTGATTAGTCAAATCCCCATGGCAGAAAGAAATAACCACAGATACGTGATTATAACTCCACTGCTTCTAAAAATAGGAGCAGCCCCAATACACTGATGATTCCCTAGCGTGATAGAAGGGCTTAGATGAGAAAACTGTCTATTAATAATGACAGTCCAAAAAGCAGCACCAATAATATTAACCTCCTACCTAACAAGAATTAACTACCTAATCCTAACAATTGTGGTAATATCGGTGACGGTGGGGTCTATTGGAGGAATAAATCAAACATCATTACGGAAAATTTTAACTTACTCGTCGATTAACCACACTGGATGAATACTAATAGCCATAATTGGGGGTAGAAACTTATGAGCAATATATTTCATAGTGTATTCACTCCTAACGGCTGCAGTAACTGCAACTGCCAAGCAGTACAACATCTCATTTATTAACCAAACAATATCAGTGAACAGAAAAACAACAACTAAATTTATCCTATTCACAACCCTACTTTCATTGGGGGGACTACCCCCATTCGTCGGGTTCCTACCGAAATGAATTGTTATCCAAACAATAATCACAAATGACCTGAGAGCTGTCATAACAATAATGGTAATTATGTCGCTGGCAACTTTATACTACTACCTACGAATATGTTACTCAAGATTCATCACCCTACATGACGAGGTAAAATGAGGGCCCCAGGTATTCAAGATAAATAAAACCACTGCATACAGAGTCGTCTTATCATCGACGTCAATAATAGGTCTAATTGTGTGCACAATCCTCATCAACACCAACTAAAAGGCTTTAAGTTAAAAAAAACTAATAACCTTCAAAGCTATAAATAGAGAAGATTTCTTTAAGCCTTAGTGGTTTTCCCCACCCCTTTAGAATTGCATTCTACTATCACAGTAATGAATAAAAGACTTATAGTAGAGGGGTATAACACCCCTTTATAGATTTACAATCTAGCACTTAATATCTCAGCCACTCTACTTATTATTAACCGTTGATTGTTCTCAACCAATCATAAAGACATTGGAACTTTATACTTCATTTTTGGAGCATGATCAGGAATGATCGGAACATCTCTAAGAATGTTAATTCGAGCTGAACTAGGACAACCAGGATCACTAATTGGAGACGACCAGATCTATAATGTAATTGTAACGGCACACGCCTTCGTAATGATCTTCTTCATAGTAATACCTATCATAATTGGTGGATTCGGGAACTGATTAGTGCCTTTAATACTTGGTGCCCCAGATATAGCCTTCCCACGAATAAACAACATGAGATTTTGATTACTACCACCATCACTTACACTATTATTAACCAGAAGTATAGTGGAAAGAGGGGCAGGAACGGGGTGAACAGTATACCCCCCTCTCGCCAGAGGTATTGCACATGCCGGAGCATCAGTAGACCTTGCCATCTTTTCCTTACATTTGGCAGGTGTTTCCTCAATTCTAGGAGCAGTAAACTTTATTTCGACTACAATCAACATAAAGCCTGCAAACATGAGACCAGACCGAATCCCTTTATTTGTGTGAGCAGTAGCAATCACTGCCCTTCTGCTACTGCTATCTCTACCTGTTCTAGCAGGGGCAATTACAATACTCTTAACAGATCGAAACTTAAATACATCCTTCTTCGACCCTGCCGGAGGGGGTGACCCAATCTTGTATCAACACCTATTCTGATTTTTTGGACACCCAGAAGTGTATATTCTAATTCTACCAGGATTCGGTATAATCTCACACATCATCTGCCATGAAAGAGGTAAAAAGGAAGCTTTCGGAAATCTAGGAATAATTTTTGCCATATTAGCAATTGGTCTACTAGGGTTTGTGGTATGAGCACATCACATATTTACAGTAGGGATAGATGTAGACACACGAGCCTACTTCACATCAGCAACAATAATTATTGCAGTACCCACCGGAATCAAAATTTTTAGTTGACTAGCAACAGTCTATGGATCACAGATATCTTATAGAGCAACCTGCTTATGATCTCTAGGGTTTGTTTTCCTATTCACAATAGGTGGTCTAACTGGGGTGGTATTAGCAAATTCATCAATTGATATTATCCTACACGACACTTACTATGTTGTTGCTCACTTCCACTACGTCTTATCAATGGGAGCAGTATTCGCAATCATAGCCGGCTTTATTCAATGATATCCACTATTCACAGGGTTGACCTTGAACCCAAAATGACTAAAAGCACAATTCATAGTAATGTTCGTAGGGGTAAACATAACTTTCTTTCCCCAACACTTCCTAGGACTAGCAGGCATGCCCCGACGATATTCAGACTACCCAGATGCTTATACAGCATGAAATATTGTATCCTCAGTCGGATCCACCATCTCATTTGTAAGTGTACTCATATTCATTTTCATCATCTGAGAAAGAATAAGAACAAACCGACAAATTCTATTCCCAACACATACCAGAAACTCAGTCGAATGGCTACAAAATCTCCCACCAGCAGAGCACAGATACTCGGAACTACCTACTATCATCACATTCAAATAAATAACACCAATTAATCTATTTTGGCAGATAAGTGCAATGGATTTAAGCTCCATATATAAAGCTTGCTAGCTTTTTTTAGAAGTGACAACATGGGCAAATATAAATCTACAAGACAGAGCATCCCCCATCATAGAACAATTAATTTCATTCCATGACCACACACTAATAATTATTTTAATAATCCTCACAGTAGTGGCCTACATAATAATCACCTTGGCCCTCAACAAAAACATCAATCGATTCATATTAGAAGGACAAATAATCGAGGTAGCATGAACAATTATCCCAGCAATCATTCTAATTTTTATTGCAGTACCATCTCTACGACTACTCTACCTCATAGATGAAATCCACCAACCAACATTAACTTTAAAAACAATTGGACACCAATGATACTGAAGATATGAATATTCAGATTTCATCAAAGCAGAGTTTGACTCATACATAACACCCCAAGATAGAACAGATAAAAACATATTCCGACTACTGGATACAGACAACCACACAATCCTGCCAATAAACTCCTTCATCCGAATCATCGTAACCGCAGCAGACGTCCTACACTCATGAACAGTGCCTAGCCTAGGAATTAAAACGGACGCCACCCCAGGACGTCTAAATCAATGTAGCTTCCTGATTAACCGCCCTGGTTTATTCTACGGACAATGCTCAGAAATTTGTGGAGCAAATCATAGATTTATACCAATTGTAATTGAAAGAGTCAATACCGACACATTTATCAACTGAATTTCAAACTTAAGAGATTCATCAGATGACTGAAAGCAAGTAGTGGTCTCTTAAACCATCAAATAGTAAATTAGCAAATACTTCTGATGAAAAGGGTTAGTTAACAAATAACATTGGTATGTCAAACCAAAATAGCTCCTATTAAGCACCCTTTTAATGCCCCAAATAATACCAATAAGATGACTAAGACTATTCATTATATTCTCAACCACTTTAATCCTATTTGCAACAATAAACTATTACACAATAATCCCACTAACCAAAACAGATAAAAAGAAAGAAACATCACAGAAAAATCTGAACTGAAAATGATAAGAAACTTGTTCTCAGTATTTGACCCATCAACAAGAAGCTTCAACTTATCCTTAAATTGAACTAGAACTGTATTAGGGCTGCTCCTAATCCCAACCAGAGTGTGGCTAATTCCTTCCCGATACCCCGTTCTATGAAACACATTATTAGCCAAGCTACACAATGAGTTCAAAACTCTACTAGGAAGAAAAAAAATTAACAAAGGAAGAACCTTTCTATTTGTATCCTTATTTTCATTAATCCTATTTAATAACTTCTTAGGGCTATTCCCATATATCTTCACCAGAACAAGCCATCTAATCATAACATTAACGTTAGCACTACCCCTATGGGTAAGATTTATGGTATTCGGGTGAATTAACAACACAAACCATATATTTGAACATCTAGTACCACAAGGAACCCCTGCAGCCTTAATACCTTTCATAGTATGCATTGAAACAATTAGAAACATCATTCGCCCAGGAACACTCGCTGTACGATTAACGGCAAACATAATTGCCGGACATCTTTTATTAACCCTACTAGGAAATAATGGACCAACCATCACACAATCACTACTATGAGTATTAATTACTGCACAAATCCTATTATTAATTCTAGAGTCAGCTGTTGCAGTAATCCAATCATACGTATTTGCAGTCTTAAGAACACTATATTCTAGAGAAGTAAATTAATGACAAGACACAGAAATCATCCATTCCACCTGGTGGAACAAAGACCGTGGCCCCTAACAGGCGCCATCGGCGCAATAGTAACTATATCAGGCATAATCAAATGATTCCACCAATATAACCAAGAATTACTAACAATAGGGGGACTAATTATAATTCTAACTATAATTCAATGGTGACGAGATATTGTACGAGAAGGGACATATCAAGGCCTACACACCAAAATAGTAGCAAGGGGGTTACGATGAGGTATAATTCTATTCATCATCTCAGAAGTATTCTTTTTCATCTCGTTCTTCTGAGCATTCTTCCACAGAAGATTATCCCCAACCATCGAATTAGGATCAACCTGACCTCCCACCGGAATTTTACCATTCAACCCCTTACAAATTCCCCTCTTAAACACAGCAATTCTCCTTGCATCAGGAGTAACCGTCACATGAGCCCACCACGGGCTCCTAGAAAACAACTATACACAAGGGATACAAGGGCTATTCTTTACAGTAATCCTAGGAATTTACTTCACAATCCTACAAGCATACGAATACATAGAAGCCTCCTTCACAATTGCAGACTCAAGCTACGGGTCCACATTTTTTGTCGCCACGGGCTTCCACGGACTACACGTAATTATCGGAACTACCTTCCTACTAACTTGCCTTCTACGCCAAATAACCCTGCACTTCTCCTCAAACCACCACTTCGGGTTTGAGGCAGCTGCGTGATACTGACATTTTGTAGACGTAGTTTGACTATTCCTATACATTTCAATTTACTGATGAGGAAGATAAAATAACTTACCTAATATAAATAGTATGCTTGACTTCCAATCAAGAAGTTTGTAACAACAAGGCAAGTAATAATCATAACTACAATCACAGCAATAACCGCCCTAGCAATAACAACAATTGTTATAACTGCAACATCAATGTTATCAAAAAAAAATATCGAAGACCGAGAAAAAAGATCGCCGTTCGAGTGTGGTTTTGACCCAAAAAGATCTGCACGGCTACCATTCTCATTACGGTTCTTCCTTATTGCAGTAATCTTCCTAATCTTCGACGTAGAAATTGCATTACTGCTACCAATAACCGTAGTAATATTATCATCAGACATAAAATCCTGAATAATAATCAGATCAATTTTCCTATTAATCCTCATTATTGGCCTATATCACGAGTGAAACCAAGGTGCCCTAGAATGAGCCAACTAGGGCTGTAGTTAAATATAACATTTGGTTTGCATCCAAAAAGTACTGTAAGGTCTGCCTTACAAAAGCAAGAAGTGAAAAATCACAGTCAGTTTCGACCTGACCAATATGGTAAAATTACCCTTACTTTTAATTGAAACCAAATAGAGGTATATCACTGTTAATGGTAAAACTGAACTAAATCGTTCCAATTAAGGAAATGTGTAGATCAAATGAAAGCCGCTAACTTATCATTTTAGCGGTTAAACTCCGTTTACATTTCTATTTATGTAGTTTAACAAAAACATTACACTTTCACTGTAAAAATAAAGAAGATTTCATAAATACCACCTGAAGGCATAATAACCTCAACAACATCTTCAATGTTATACTCTACACATAAGATATTCAAGTAAATAATAATAAGTATTATAATAACAATCCACATAACAAAAAACATCAAAAACAGCCTTAAATTATTATATTGTCACCATTGATTGACCCTACCTAAATATATCATAAACCAGTATATGCCCTGGCCCCCTAAACACTCTGCTCAACCCAAATCAGAAACCCTCAAAGAATAATAACCCAACGACAAAGGATACAAAGACACCCCATAAGTAGAAAAATAAGGTATGAACCATATTGAACCAAAAAACACCACACACCTATAATAAAAAAGAGAAATTAATGAACTGCCCAAACTAAATTTAGACAATTCATATCCAATTCACCCCCCCAATAAGCTAACAAAGATAGCCATAAATTTCAAATAAAAAGGAAGACAGATCATGGAAGGTACACAAAAAATTGTTCATCTTAACATACTACCACCAAAAACAGCAACCAACATCAAACCAATTATACCGCACAACATCTTAGGATTATCATCACTAATATCATAAAAAGAAGACAAGTTGAAATCACCACAAAAACCATAATAAAACAAACGAAAAGAATAACAAACAGTCAAGCCCGTAGAAACAAAAAATAACAAAAAACCAACCCAATTAATATAACCAAAGGAAGCTATCTCAAGAATAAGATCCCTAGAATAAAAACCAGCCAGAAAAGGCATACCACACAAAGCAAAACTAGAAACACCTAAACAAACAGAAGTTAAAGGTATTTGAATAGACAAATTACCCATAAAACGAATGTCCTGAGAATCCTTCATCGTATGAATAATAACACCCGCACACATAAAAAGTAAAGCCCTAAATAAAGCGTGGGTCAACAAATGAAAAAAAGCTATCCCAACAAGACCAATGGAAACCGCACTAATTATTAAACCCAACTGTCTTAAAGTAGACAAGGCAATAATCCTCTTTAAATCATACTCAAAATTAGCACCTAAACCCGCCATAAACATAGTCAACCCAGAAACAACAAAAAGAAAAGTACATAACCAGCCACTAAAAGCGGGTCTAAACCGAATCAAAAGATATACCCCTGCAGTAACCAAAGTGGAAGAGTGAACTAAAGCAGAAACAGGGGTAGGGGCAGCCATGGCTGCCGGCAATCAAGAAGAAAAAGGAATTTGAGCACTCCTAGTAACGGCAGCCAAAACAACCAACACAGTGATTAAACTTATCTCAAGAGAACTCCTCAAAAAATCAAGATAATAAATATAATTCCAACCTCCAAAATTAATTATCCAAGCAATAACTATTAACAAAGCAACGTCACCCACACGATTAGAAAGAACTGTCAACATACCAGCATTATAAGACCTCACATTCTGATAATAAATTACTAAGCAATAAGAAACCAAACCAAGACCATCCCACCCCAACAAAATTCTAATCATATTCGGTCTAACAATCAAGAATATTATAGAAAGAACAAATAACAACACTAACAAAATAAACCGGTTAATATTCAAATCGCCATGTATATAATCATCTCTATACAAAATAACTAAAGAAGAAATAAAAAAAACAAACCCCGTAAAAACCAAGGATATCCAGTCAAACAACAAAGTTATAACAACTCTACTAGAATTCAATGTAATAATCTCTCACTCAATAAAATAGACCAAATCATTTAACACAAAATAAAATCCACAAATAAACAAAACAATACCAAAAAAGAACAAAAAGACAAAACTAATAACACAGATAGAAAAATAAAACATAAGCCAGAGGCAAAAAAAAAAATGCATCGTCGACCCCACAAATCAACATTTTAAATAAACTACCCAAGCAACAAACATCTACAACCAAAACATAACAACATCACCCCTCACAATAAAAAGATTTAATGGAAGCCAATGAAGAAACAACAATAAAAATTCACGAGAATACCCCAAAGAACATGAATAAAGACCAGAATAATAAATACCATGTTGACTATAAGAAAAAAGATACAAAGTATAGGCAGCTCTAAAGAAAGATAAAAAAACCAAAAACAATATACTAACCCAAGACCAAGAAACCAAACTATTAAGTAATCTAATCTCCCCTAAAAGATTTAAAGAAGGAGGGGCAGCTATATTACAAGCACTTAACATAAACCACCAAAACGACATTCTAGGCATAAGATTCAACAGCCCACGACTAACTAATAATCTACGACTACCAATTCGCTCATAAGAAATATTCGCCAAACAAAATAAACCGGAAGAACACAGCCCATGGGCAATCATTAAAGTAAAAGACCCACAAACCCCCCAATATCTTAAGGTCATAATACCACCAATAACAATTCCCATATGAGCAACGGAAGAATAAGCAATTAATGACTTAAGATCAGTTTGACATAAACAAACCAAACTAACCAAAACCCCACCAACTAATCTCACAGAAATTCAAATAATCCCAAAATTGAAAAACCTGATTAAAATAGGAAAAACACGCAATAAACCATAGCCGCCCAATTTAAGCAAAACCCCGGCCAAAATCATAGATCCGGATACGGGGGCCTCCACGTGAGCCCTAGGTAATCACAAATGAACCAAGAACATAGGTATCCTAACCAAAAAAGCAAAAATCATACAAAAATAAAAAAAACCGCTCAAAAAACCCGGCCCACTTAACAAATAAAAACTAACAGAATGCACAAAATCAAAGATATAAAAGATACCCACCAACATAGGAAGAGAAGCCAACAACGTATAAAAAAGTAAATAAATACCAGCTTGAAGACGCTCTGGTTGGTACCCCCACCCCAAAATAATAAAAACAGTAGGAATAAGGCTACTCTCAAAGAAAAGATAAAAAGAAAATAAGCTTACTCTACTAAAAGTACAAAACAAAAAAATAACTAACAAAACAACAAAAAACAAGAACAAACCCGAATGATATAAAGAACGCAGAACAGATTCTCTAGCCATAATCATCAAAACACAAATCCAAAATCTTAACAAAATCAAACCATAAGAAAGATAGTCACAACCAAAAATACATCTAAGATTTGACCAACCCATAAAACAAGGAAAGGCAAGAAAGAAAAAAAAGGAAATAACAAAAAACAAAGAATGAACTAATCATCACGCACCACGCAAAAAACATAAAGGGATCAAAAAAAAAAATGGAAACAAAAACCTTAACATTGCAAAACTCTATAAGACCGAAAATAATCATTACCAAAACCACGAATTATAGAAACCAAAATAGAAAGCCCCAACGACCCCTCGCACACAGAAAAAACCAAATAAAGCATCACAAAATAAAGCTCATAGCTAAAAGAACAAAGATAAAAATAAACAACAACAAAAAGTACCAAAACAATAAACTCCAATCTCAATAAAGTAGCCAACAAATGCTTACGATTAGAAGAGAAAGTCCAAATACCACAAAAGAAAAGGAAAGAAAAATAAAGACGTATTAACATTATAAGGTTTTAGTAATTTAATAAAAATATTGGTCTTGTAAACCAAAAATAAGCATAGCCTTTTAAAACTTCAAGGGAAAGAAAACACTTATCAATAACCTCCAAAGTTAACATTTTAAAATAAACTATCCCCTGAAATTAAAATGCTAATAACAGCAAGAACACTATCAGGAATAATATTCACACAAATAAACCACCCACTAGCCATAGGAATAATACTACTAATACAAACAACAATGATATGCCTAATCAGAGGGTTGATACACCAAAGATTTTGGTTCCAATACATCTTATTCATAGTATTTATTGGAGGAATACTAGTACTTTTTATTTACGTAGCAAGCTTAGCATCAAATGAAATATTCTCACTATCAACAAAAATAACACTGGCATCAACAGTAGTCATAATAACATCAATAATAATAAAAGACAGAACAAATCACAACAGAAGAGATTCAATAACACATAACACAGCAAGAAATGAAATTATCCTAATAACAAGAAAACTATATAATCAACCAAGAGGGTCATTAACAACCTTAATAGCCCTATATCTACTAATAACGCTAGTTGTAGTAGTAAAAATCACAAATGTATCAAAGGGGCCCCTCCGACAATCCACATAAATGAATAAACCCATACGAACCACTCACCCACTAATAAAAAAAATAAACGGAGCACTAATCGACCTACCTACCCCTTCCAACATCAGAACATGATGAAATTTTGGGTCCCTCTTAGGAGTTTGCCTAATAATACAAATCATTACAGGGTTATTCTTAAGTATACACTACTGCCCCAACACAGAAGCTGCATTCACTAGAGTAGCCCACATCTGCCGAGATGTAAATTATGGATGAATTTTACGAACCCTGCATGCCAACGGAGCATCAATATTCTTCATCTGTATTTACCTACACATCGGACGAAATATATACTATGGATCATACAAATTAATACACACATGATCAATTGGGGTACTAATCCTATTCGCAACAATAGCAACAGCCTTCCTAGGATATGTCCTACCATGAGGACAAATATCCTTCTGAGGAGCAACAGTAATTACAAATCTATTATCAGCAGTACCTTATATTGGCACAATTCTAGTTCAATGAGTGTGAGGTGGGTTCGCAGTAGACAATGCCACACTAACACGATTCTTCACCTTACACTTTCTCATACCATTTGTGATCGCAGCACTAGCAATAGTACACTTATTGTTCCTACACCAAACAGGATCAAATAACCCATTAGGGCTAAAAAGAGACATAGACAAAATACCATTTCATCCATACTTCGTAACCAAAGACATCGTAGGATTTATCATCCTATTCCTAAGACTATCAACATTATCCCTGAAAGAACCATATCTCCTAGGAGACCCTGACAACTTCATCCCTGCAAACCCCTTGGTAACCCCAGTACACATTCAACCAGAATGATATTTCCTATTTGCATACGCCATCCTACGATCAATCCCTAACAAATTAGGAGGAGTTATCGCCCTAGCAATATCTATTGCAATTCTATTCATTTTACCAGCCTACAAATCAAAATTTACAGGAACACAATTCTACCCAATTAACCAACTAATATTCTGAACTATAGCCAACACAGTATTCCTATTAACGTGGATCGGAGCCCGTCCCGTAGAAGACCCCTACATCTTGACAGGACAAATCCTAACAGTAGTATACTTCACCTACTACCTTATGGCCCCACTAACAACAAAATATTGAGACCTCCTAAATAAATAGTTATAAAGCTACACGGACAAGCATGTGTTTTGAAAACACAAGTAAAGGAGTTAAACCCTCCTAATAACTTCCATACTACTCAAATTAATACACGTTAAAGTAAGCAGAAAAGGGTTAACCTAATGCCTAAAAAAAACAACAAAAAATTCAAAGACAAAGGCAGAAACCCCTTTCACGCCAAATACATCAACTTATCATACCGAAACCGGGGAAGGGTTCCACGAACTCAAATAAATAAATAAGAAAGAAAGGAAAGCTTAACATAAAATAAAAAAGAGTTCAAATCACACCCCAAGAAAATAATACAAAACAACAGTCTCATAAATAAAATACTAGCATACTCAGCCAAAAAAATTAAAGCAAAACCACCTGCTCCATATTCAATATTAAAGCCAGACACTAACTCAGATTCACCCTCAGCAAAATCAAAAGGAGTGCGATTAGTCTCAGCCAAACAAGAAATAAATCAAACCAAAGAAAGAGGAAAAGTAAAAAAAATCAACCACAAGTAAGACTGAAAATAATAAAAATTGACCAGATCATAACCACAAACCAAAAAAACAAAAGACAATAAAATCAAAGCTAAACTTACCTCATAAGAAATAGTTTGTGCCACGGATCGGAGCCCGCCCAATAAAGAATAATTAGAATTAGAAGATCAACCAGCAACCATAACAGTATAAACACCAAGGCTGGTGCAACATAAAAAAAACAACAAACCCAACTCAAAAGAAATAAAACCTCTAAGATAAGGGACCAAAACCCAAACTAACAAAGACAAGAACAAACTGAATACAGGCGAAAAATAATAGGACAAATAATTAGAAATTAAAGGAAAATACTGCTCCCTAGTAAAAAGTTTAATAGCGTCACTAAAAGGTTGAAACAAACCAACAAATCCAACCTTATTAGGCCCCCTACGAACATGGATATAACCAAGAACCCTTCGCTCAAGAAGGACCAAAAATGCAACCCCAACAAGAACAAAAACAACCAATAAAAAAAAAACGACAGACAAGAAAAAAATATCCATCCTACTAAATGCGTTAAACAAAAACACATAAATAGATTCTAAATCCATTGCACTTATCTGCCAAAATAGTAAATTAATAAAATTCACCCCAAGAAAATTATTCCAAATATCCGGTCCTCTCGTACTAAGAAATAAAAGAAAATTATAGATAGAAACCAACCTGGCTCACGCCGGTTTGAACTCAGATCATGTAAGATTTTAAAGGTCGAACAGACCCAATTAATAATATAATAAAGCCTCTACACCAAAAATTCATCTTAATCCAACATCGAGGTCACAAACCATTTTGTCAATAAGAACTCTCAAAAAAGATTATGCTGTTATCCCTAAGGTAATTTGATCTTGTAATCAATAATAAAGGATCACCAAAACACAAATAAGTGACAACATAGGAGGAAGAGTTATACTTATCTTCCCATCACCCCAACAAAATATAATTATATCCCCACATAACTTAAACAAACTAAAAAAGAAATACATCATATAAAACTCTATAGGGTCTTCTCGTCCCATAAAAAAATCTAGGCATTTTTACCCAAATAACAAATTCAATAAATCTAAATCAAAGACAGTCAATGTTTCGTCAAACCATTCATACCAGTTCACAATTAAAAAACTAATGATTATGCTACCTTTGCACGGTCAAAATACCGCGGCCCTTCAATATCATCAGTGGGCAGGTCATACTTCAAATCAACACAACGAGAAGAGATGTTTTTGTTAAACAGGCGAACACTAAAACTTTGCCTAATTCCTCTGAAAAACCTAACACAAAAGAAAAAAAAACAAAATAAAATATACTAATTCAATCAAAAATACCATAAATAAAAAACTAAACTAAACATCCCAATAAAAACATTAAACAGAAAAAAAATCACAAATAAAGCAAATAAAATTTTAAAATACTCAAATAGAAAGCCAACATAAAGCCCACAAGATAAATCAAACGATAAACATTATAAAAAAGAATCAGAGCTTATCCCCCGACACCTTCACCAATCATTAAGCCAAACAAATAAAAATGAAAACTAAATAAAAAGTGTGAATTAAATTCATTTCTTGAGAAACCAGATACCCCCAGAAACGTTTAACATATCACCACCAAGTAAATGTTATTAATACTAATGAAACAGTAACTAATACAAATACCTAACTCCTCTGAAATCGGGAAACAAAAATAAATAATAAAAATTAATAAACCCTGATACACAAGGTACAACAACCTAAGCCTGCTTACACGCGCAACCTTACAAACCCCTCACAGTACAAATAAACTATAATAAAAAATATCAGATCAATAAAAATACAACAACAAAACAGTGCTCTGCTCAACCCAAAACGCAACACAAAAGAAAAAAAAATAAACCAGTCCGCCTCAGACAACGTCGAGTCGCACGACAAAATAATTCAATGTAAATGAAAATCCAACTCCAGGCAAAGTCTGATCAAACCAGCCACACCTTCCGGTACGACCACTATGTTACGACTTATCTCAACTAAAACAATGAGAGCGACGGGCGATGTGTACATATTCTAGAACCAACATCATTCAAACAATCTTCAATAAATTACAATCAAATCCAACTTCATATTAAGAAATTTCAACTAACAATCCGAAAATCCAAAAATATATTGTAATCCACCTCACACTTAAAAACAAATTGCACCTTGACCTGAAATAAACCAAAATAATGAAACTAGAAAATTAACAACACTAAAAAGATCTTCATTACAACGGCGGTATACAAACAAAAATTAAGAAAGGTCCAACGTGGATTATCGATCAAGGGGCAGATTCCTCTGAAAGGAATAGAATACCGCCAAATTCTTTGAGTTTCAAGAACATAACTAATACTACCCAGGAAAAAAAAAATTAACATCAAAAATAATAGGGTATCTAATCCTAGTCTACAAAAGAGATCTCACAGCTTACAAAAAAGAATAAGGAAACAAACAGAAATAAAAATTTCACCCAACAAAATAACACCCCTAAAACCTACATCAAAGGAACATACAACTGCAAAACCAAGAATATTCAATAGCGCCTAATGTATAACCGCGGCTGCTGGCACAAACTTAACCAGCACTAAAAGTCATTACTAAATCCAAGAAGCCAAGATCTATAAAATCAATTAATGCGAATTAACAAAATGAATCCTCTTAATAACCCCATCAAGAAGACAACAAAACCCGCAAGAACTTACATATAAAGCAAGACAACACTGAACAAAACAGCAAGAATAAAACTGGCAGCTCTCTCAGGTCTAACACACAAAATAACGGAACAGGAGAGAGCAGTCGACGCACTCCAACCAAACCCCAAATAATAAAGCAATCGAATAAGAACGGCCACTTCCGCCAAGCAATTTTTCGTACCCAACGAGAAGAGAAAATCTGGCCGCAGACCATCCACGACAAGCAAAACTTCTTTCTAGGTCTAACACACAAAATAACGGAACAGGAGAGAGCAGTCGACGCACTCCAACCAAACCCCAAATAATAAAGCAATCGAATAAGGGCAAGGAAGAATAACTAGATCTCATTTTTTTTTCTAACCTACAAAAAATGAGATCTAGTTATTCTTCTTTGCCCTTTAACATGCGAGTATACTATTAATATAATTGCTTACTGTAATTGAATCAATTATTGAAGATAAGGTTGCTCCTTTATATTTAATATTAAATCCTATTACTCAAGATTTAGTTATTATGCATCAAATAAGATTTACTGTATTAAAGAGTAAAATCTTATATATGGATCCTCTCTCTTTTCCCATATAGGTTGCTGTATCC